GTAAGTTAATGTTTTGTAGACATACAATTCAACTATATAATAAACTTTCATTATCAAACCCCCCCCTCCCCCCAGCTTAAAATCTCAATTCCTGACAAACCCCAAAAGCAAGAAATACAATTTAAGCTTCCCTCATTCATTCTAGTAATTTATCAAACAAGACTTTAAATTTAGTATAAGAAAAATTTTTACAAATATACCCTTCATATGTTTACAACTTACTACATTTCTATTTCCTTAATAAATATCTTCATATAACATAGCTTATGTAGCTTATCAATAAAGCAAAGCACTGAAAATGCTTAGATGGATATTTTTATCCCATAAACAAAAAGGTTTGGTCCTGGCCTTATAATTAGTTAGAGGTAAAATTACACATGCAAAAATCCGTAAACCAGTGTCAAATCCCCTAAAACTTTACTACAAAAGCTTAGGGAGAGGACATCAAGCACATATAAATAGCTAAAAACGTCTTGCCTAGCCACACCCCCACGGGACTCAGCAGTGATAAAAATTAAGCAATGAACGAAAGTTTGACTAAGTTATACCTCTAAGGGTTGGTAAATTTCGTGCCAGCCACCGCGGTCATACGATTAACCCAAATTAATTATTATACGGCGTAAAACGTGTCCACAGGAAAAACCAAATAGAATTAAAAACCAACTAATATGTGAAAATTCATAGTTGGGATTAGACTCAATAACGAAAGTAATTCTAATTAACTTATTACACGATAGCTAAGACCCAAACTGGGATTAGATACCCCACTATGCTTAGCCCTAAACCTAAATGATTAAATAACAAAATCATTTGCCCGAGAACTACTGGCCATCGCTTAAAACTCAAAGGACTTGGCGGTACTTTATATCCATCTAGAGGAGCCTGTTCTATAATCGATATACCCCGTTATACCTCACCACCCCTTGCTAATTCAGTCTATATACCGCCATCTTCAGCAAACCTTAATAAAGAGCAAAAGTAAGCAAGAGAATAACCATAAAAACGTTAGGTCAAGGTGTAGCCTATGAGGTGGAAAGTAATGGGCTACATTTTCTTAAAAAGAACATTACGATACCCTTATTGAAACATAGGGGCCAAGGAGGATTTAGTAGTAAATTAAGAATAGAGAGCTTAATTGAATAGCGCAATGAAGTACGTACACACCGCCCGTCACCCTCCTCAAATTAAATGATTTCAAAACAATACATAATATAGCAGACAAGTTTATGAGAGGAGATAAGTCGTAACAAGGTAAGCATACTGGAAAGTGTGCTTGGAATAACCACAGCGTAGCTTAATATATATAAAGCATCTGGTCTACACCCAGAAGATTCCAAAAATACTGGACGCTTTGAGCAACTATTAAGCCCTAACTTAATACAAACACAATTATCTATAACTAATAATCTAAAACATTCATAAAAAGAAGTATTGGAGAAAGAAACTTTTTACAGGAGCTATAGAGATAGTACCGCAAGGGAAAAATAAACAAAACCTAAGCACAAATAAGCAAAGATTAAACCTTGTACCTTTTGCATAATGAATTAACTAGAAAACACCTAACTAAAAGAACTGAAGCTAGGTACCCCGAAACCAAACGAGCTACCTAAAAGCAATTTTAAGAATGCACCCGTCTATGTAGCAAAATAGTGGGATGACTTTTAGGTAGAGGCGAAAAACCTAACGAGCTTGGTGATAGCTGGTTACCCAATAATGAATCTAAGTTCAACTTTAAGTTTACCAACAAGAATATAAAATCCAAATGTAAACTTAAAATATAGACTAAAGAGGGACAGCTCTTTAGAAATGGTAAACCCTTAAATAGTGAATAAGCCCTAATATACTTAAACCATAGTTGGCCTAAAAGCAGCCACCAATAAAGAAAGCGTTCAAGCTCAACATTTAAAACACAATAATACCAAAAACCACAAGCAAATTCCTATAGTATATAATTGGGTCAATCTATTAACATATAGATGAGATACTGTTAATATGAGTAACAAGAATAAAATTCTCCATGCACAAAACTATAACAACCCGGATAACCATTGTTAGTTAACAATCACAAGGTAATTACTCTAATTATAAAATATACCTTACATAATATGTTAATCCAACACAGGGGTGCATAATGGAAAGATTAAAAGAAATAAAAGGAACTCGGCAAACACGAACTCCGCCTGTTTACCAAAAACATCACCTCTAGCATATCAAGTATTAGAGGCACTGCCTGCCCAGTGACTAACGTTAAACGGCCGCGGTATCCTGACCGTGCAAAGGTAGCATAATCACTTGTTCCTTAATTAGGGACTAGAATGAATGGCTTGACGAGAGTTCAACTGTCTCTTATTTCCAATCAGTGAAATTGACCTCCCCGTGAAGAGGCGGGAATAAAAAAATAAGACGAGAAGACCCTATGGAGCTTTAATTACTACTTAAATTTTTAAAATCAAACACCTAATGGACCAAAAAAATACAAAAGTTAAGTCTAAATTTCGGTTGGGGTGACCTCGGAGAACAAAAAAACCTCCGAATGATTTTAGCCGAGACACACAAGTCTAAGCATTAAAAATCCAATTGACCCAAAACTTTTTTGATCAACGGACCAAGTTACCCTAGGGATAACAGCGCAATCCTATTCAAGAGTCCATATCGACAATTAGGGTTTACGACCTCGATGTTGGATCAGGACATCCCAATGGTGTAGAAGCTATTAATGGTTCGTTTGTTCAACGATTAAAGTCCTACGTGATCTGAGTTCAGACCGGAGTAATCCAGGTCGGTTTCTATCTATTAACGATTTCTCCCAGTACGAAAGGATAAGAGAAATGGGGCCTCCTTACAATAAGAGCCCTTAAACTAATATATGAAATTATATCAATATTGTAAATTCGTAAAACAATTGCCTTAGATACAAGGCATATTAGGGTGGCAGAGTCAGGAAATTGCGTAAGACTTAAAACCTTGTTCCCAGGGGTTCAAGTCCCCTCCCTAATAGTGTATTTATTAAATATCCTAACCTTATTAGTACCCATCCTAATTGCCATAGCCTTCCTGACACTAGTAGAACGTAAAATCCTAGGGTATATACAATTACGAAAAGGACCAAACATCGTAGGACCGTACGGCATCTTACAACCATTTGCAGACGCAATGAAACTATTCACCAAAGAACCCCTACGTCCACTAGCAACATCAACATCCCTATTCATTATTGCTCCAACATTATCCCTTACTCTGGCCTTCAGTCTATGAATTCCTATACCTATACCCCATCCACTAATAAACTTAAATCTAGGAGTACTATTTATCCTAGCCACATCAAGCCTATCAGTATACTCTATTTTATGATCAGGATGAGCTTCCAATTCAAAATACTCAATATTTGGGGCTCTGCGAGCGGTAGCCCAAACAATTTCTTACGAAGTCACTATAGCAATTATCCTACTGTCTGTACTCTTAATAAATGGATCATTCTCCCTTCAATCACTAATATTCACTCAAGAACCCATTTGATTAATCATTCCAACCTGACCATTAGGAATAATATGATATATCTCAACCCTAGCAGAGACAAACCGAGCTCCCTTTGACCTGACAGAAGGAGAATCAGAACTAGTATCTGGATTTAATGTAGAGTATGCCGCAGGTCCATTTGCCCTATTTTTTATAGCCGAATATACTAACATCATCTTAATAAATGCTCTATCAACAGTAGTATTCTTAGGCCCATTCAATGACCAAAACAACCCAGAAATGTTCACAATAAACTTCATAGTTAAAACACTTATACTTACCACCCTATTCCTATGAGTACGAGCATCATACCCTCGATTCCGATACGACCAACTAATACATCTTCTATGAAAAAATTTTCTGCCACTAACACTAGCTCTATGTATATGACACATCTCAATCCCAATCTTCATAGCAAGTATCCCCCCATATACCTAGAAATATGTCTGACAAAAGAGTTACTTTGATAGAGTAAATTATAGAGGTTTAAACCCTCTTATTTCTAGGATAATAGGAATTGAACCTATACCTAAGAATTCAAAATTCTACGTGCTACCTAAACACCTTATCCTAAAATAGTAAGGTCAGCTAACTAAGCTATTGGGCCCATACCCCGAAAATGTTGGTTTAAACCCTTCCCGTACTAATTAACCCAATCACACTACTTATTATTTATTTTACAATTTTCTCAGGGCCTATAGTCACTATATTAAGTTCAAATTTATTCCTAATATGAGTTGGACTTGAAATAAACCTATTAGCCATTATTCCAATAATAATGAAAAATACAAACCAACGATCAACAGAAGCAGCAACAAAATACTTTCTAACTCAAGCTACAGCTTCAATAATCTTCCTACTTTCAATTATCCTAAACTATATACAATTAGGAATATGAACTCTACAACCTCAAACAAACAACTATATTACTTCACTAATATTTATCTCACTATCAATAAAAATAGGACTTGCACCATTCCACTCATGACTGCCAGAAGTAACCCAAGGAATCCCTATCCAAACAGGCATAATCCTTCTTACATGACAAAAAATAGCCCCAATATCAATTTTATTCCAAATATATGAAATAACAAACCCTCTAATCCTAATAATATCAGCTATCCTATCAGTACTGATTGGAGCATGAAATGGACTAAACCAAACACAAACACGAAAAATCATAGCTTACTCATCTATTAGCCACATAGGATGAATAATCGCCGTACTACCATTCAACCCTTACATCACCATAATAAATTTATTAATCTATATTAGTCTAACAGTACCAATATTCATAATCATAAAAACCAACTCATCTACTAACGTTAACTTAATGTCACTAGTATGAAACAAAACACCAATAATAGTACCAACAATCTCCATAATCCTGCTATCCACAGGAGGTCTACCACCACTAACAGGATTCTTACCAAAATGACTTATCATCACCGAACTACTAAAAAATAACAACATTATTCTAGCTACATCAATAGCAATAATAGCCCTAATCAATCTATTTTTCTACACACGATTAATCTACTCAACTACACTAACAGTATTTCCAACAAATAACAACTCTAAAATATTACTCCAACATAATAATCATAAAAATAACATCATTATACCCTCCCTAACAATTTTAAGCACAATAACCCTACCATTAGCCCCAATACTAATAACATAAAGAAGTTTAGGATAAAAAGTCCAAAGGCCTTCAAAGCCCTAAGTAAACAAAAGTTTAACTTCTGATTAAGGATTGCAAGACTTCATCTTACATCTAATGAATGCAAATCAATTGCTTTAATTAAGCTAAATCCTCAACTAGATTGATAGGAATTAAACCTATGAACTTTTAGTTAACAGCTAAACACCCTAAACTGGCTTCAATCTACTTCTCCCGCCTATCAGAAGGGGGGCGGGAGAAGCCTTAGTAGAGTATTTTTCTACACCTTCGAATTTGCAATTCGACATGAATATCACCTTAAGGCTTGGTAAAAAGAGGTCTACCCTCTGTCTTTAGATTTACAGTCTAATGCCTTACTCAGCCATTTTACCTATGTTCATTAATCGTTGATTATTCTCTACCAATCACAAAGATATTGGAACGCTGTACCTATTATTTGGTGCTTGAGCCGGTATAGTGGGAACAGCCTTAAGCATCTTAATTCGAGCAGAATTAGGTCAACCAGGAGCCCTGTTAGGTGATGACCAGATTTATAATGTAATTGTCACTGCCCATGCATTTGTCATAATTTTTTTTATAGTAATACCAATAATAATTGGGGGTTTTGGAAACTGATTAGTTCCTTTAATAATTGGAGCCCCAGATATAGCATTTCCACGTATAAACAATATAAGCTTCTGACTTCTACCACCCTCATTCCTTTTATTATTAGCATCATCCATAGTAGAAGCAGGAGCCGGCACAGGGTGAACTGTATATCCTCCTTTAGCTGGCAACCTAGCACACGCTGGAGCATCAGTAGATCTTACCATCTTTTCTCTGCACTTGGCAGGAGTATCCTCAATTCTAGGAGCAATCAACTTTATTACAACTATTATTAATATAAAACCCCCAGCTATAACACAATATCAAACACCGCTATTCGTATGATCAGTACTTATTACAGCTGTTCTACTATTGCTTTCCCTCCCAGTTCTAGCCGCAGGGATTACTATATTATTAACAGATCGCAACTTAAATACAACCTTCTTCGACCCTGCTGGAGGAGGGGACCCAATTCTATATCAACACCTATTTTGATTTTTCGGCCACCCAGAGGTTTACATTCTTATTTTACCAGGATTTGGGATTATTTCTCATATTGTAACTTACTACTCAGGTAAAAAAGAACCGTTTGGTTATATAGGAATAGTATGAGCTATAATATCTATTGGATTTCTAGGATTTATTGTCTGAGCCCACCATATATTTACAGTAGGGTTAGATGTAGACACACGAGCTTACTTTACATCCGCCACCATAATCATTGCTATCCCAACAGGAGTAAAAGTATTTAGTTGACTAGCTACCCTACATGGAGGAAACATTAAATGATCTCCAGCAATACTATGAGCCTTAGGTTTTATTTTCTTATTCACAGTAGGAGGACTCACTGGAATTGTACTATCAAACTCTTCTCTTGATATTGTTCTTCATGATACATACTATGTTGTAGCCCACTTCCACTATGTACTCTCTATAGGGGCTGTTTTTGCCATTATAGCAGGATTTGTTCACTGATTTCCACTATTTACAGGATATACTATTAATGATATATGAGCTAAAACTCATTTTGCCATTATATTTGTAGGAGTTAACTTAACCTTCTTTCCACAACACTTCCTAGGACTTTCCGGAATACCACGACGATACTCTGATTACCCAGATGCTTATACTACATGAAACACAGTATCTTCAATAGGATCGTTTATTTCACTAACAGCAGTACTAGTAATAATTTTCATAATTTGAGAAGCTTTTGCCTCTAAACGTGAAGTTCTATCAGTAGAATACTCGTCAACAAACCTAGAATGATTACACGGCTGCCCACCACCATACCACACGTTCGAAGAACCTACATACGTAAAAATTAAATAAGAAAGGAAGGATTCGAACCCCCTCAAACTGGTTTCAAGCCAATCTCATAACCTCTATGTCTTTCTCAATGAGATATTAGTAAAATAATTACATAACTTTGTCAAAGTTAAATTATAGAACTGCATCTATATATCTTACATGGCTTACCCATTTCAATTAGGCTTGCAAGATGCTACATCACCAATTATAGAAGAGCTAATAAATTTCCACGATCACACTTTAATAATTGTTTTCCTAATTAGTTCCCTAGTATTATATATTATTACACTAATACTAACCACAAAATTAACACACACAAGCACAATAGACGCCCAGGAAGTAGAAACAATTTGAACTATTCTTCCGGCTGTAATTTTAATCCTTATCGCACTTCCATCCCTTCGAATCCTCTATATAATAGACGAAATTAATAATCCAGTTTTAACAGTAAAAACCATAGGTCACCAATGATATTGAAGCTATGAATATACAGACTATGAAGACCTATGTTTTGACTCATATATAATCCCAACAAATGATTTAAAACCAGGTGAACTACGTTTACTAGAAGTAGATAATCGAGTTGTCCTACCAATAGAACTTCCAATTCGTATACTAATCTCATCAGAAGATGTGCTTCACTCATGAGCTGTACCATCTCTAGGGTTAAAAACAGACGCCATCCCAGGACGTCTAAACCAAGCTACAATCTCATCTAACCGACCAGGATTATTCTACGGTCAATGCTCGGAAATCTGTGGCTCAAACCATAGCTTCATACCTATCGTTCTTGAAATAGTACCATTAAAACACTTTGAAAACTGATCTGAATCAATAATTTAATTACACTATGAAGCTTAAAGCGTTAACCTTTTAAGTTAAAGTCAGAAAATAACATTTTTCCATAGTGATATGCCACAATTAGACACATCTACATGACTTATTACCATTATGTCTTCCACAATTACTCTATTTGTACTAATGCAACTAAAAATTTCAATACTAAATTTTCCATTAAGCCCTTCAATCAAATCAACAAAACTAATAAAAACAAACAACCCATGAGAACTAAAATGAACGAAAATCTATTCTCCTCTTTCATTACTCCCACAATAATAGGTCTCCCAATCGTCATTTTCATTATCATACTCCCATCAATTCTACTTTCTTATTCCAAACGCCTAGTCACAAATCGCTATCTTTCATTCTTACACTGATTAGTAAAAACTATTATCAAACAAATAATACTCATTCACACACCAAAAGGACGTACATGATCACTAATACTAGTATCCCTAATAATATTCATTGGATCTACAAACCTACTAGGACTTTTACCGCATACATTTACTCCCACAACACAATTATCAATAAACCTTGGAATAGCAATCCCACTATGAGCTGGAGCAGTAATTCTAGGATTCCGTCACAAACTAAAATCCTCATTAGCCCACTTCCTACCACAAGGGACTCCAATATCCTTAATTCCCATACTTATTATCATCGAAACAATTAGCCTATTTATTCAACCAATAGCCTTAGCAGTACGACTTACAGCCAATATTACGGCAGGGCACCTCCTTATTCACTTAATCGGAGGGGCGACCCTAGTACTAACAAGCATTAGTCCACCAACCGCCTCCATTACCTTTATAATTTTAGCCCTACTAACTATCCTAGAATTTGCTGTTGCTCTAATCCAAGCTTATGTTTTCACACTGCTTGTTAGCCTATATCTACATGATAACACATAATGACCCACCAAACCCACGCCTATCACATAGTTAATCCAAGTCCATGACCACTTACAGGAGCATTCTCTGCCCTTCTACTCACATCAGGATTAGTAATATGATTCCACTATAACTCATTTACCCTACTAACTCTCGGCCTACTAACAAATATCCTTACCATATATCAATGATGACGCGACGTAGTACGAGAAGGGACCTACCAAGGCTATCATACACCAATTGTACAAAAAGGATTACGCTACGGAATAATCCTGTTCATTGTATCAGAAGTATTTTTCTTCGCAGGGTTTTTCTGAGCCTTTTATCATTCTAGTCTCGCACCTACTCATGATTTAGGAGGCTGCTGACCCCCTACAGGAATCGTACCATTAAATCCACTTGAAGTCCCATTATTAAATACATCAGTACTATTAGCATCCGGAGTTTCCATCACATGAGCCCACCATAGCTTAATAGAAGGAAAACGTAATAATATGAACCAAGCTTTACTAATTACAATTATACTAGGAGTTTACTTTACCTCCCTTCAAGCCATAGAATATTTTGAAACCCCTTTTTCCATCTCAGACGGAGTTTACGGATCTACATTCTTTATAGCAACAGGATTTCATGGACTCCATGTAATTATTGGATCTACATTTCTAATAGTATGCCTACTACGACAATTTAAATACCATTTCACTTCAAAACACCATTTTGGCTTCGAAGCAGCTGCATGATATTGACACTTTGTAGACGTAGTATGACTTTTCCTGTATGTATCTATCTATTGATGAGGATCTTACTTTCTTAGTATACTCAGTACAACTGACTTCCAATCAGTTAGATCTAGATTCAACCTAGAAGATAGTAATAAATATACTCATAATTTTATCAGTAAATATCATCCTATCCACATGCTTGATCATAATTGCTTTCTGATTACCTCAACTTAATGTATATACTGAAAAAGCAAACCCCTATGAATGTGGATTTGACCCTATAAGTTCAGCTCGCCTTCCATTCTCCATAAAATTCTTCCTAGTAGCAATTACTTTCTTATTATTCGACTTAGAAATCGCACTCTTACTACCATTACCATGAGCCATTCAAATACACAACATTAACATAATAATATCAACAGCCTTCATCCTAGTCTCAGTTCTAGCCCTAGGCCTAGCCTATGAATGACTTCAAAAAGGACTAGAATGAACCGAATAAGCTGGTAATTAGTTTAATTAAAACAAATGATTTCGACTCATTAAATTATGATACACACCATAATTACCAAAAATGCCATCTGTAACTTTTAACATTATACTAGCATACACTTTCTCATTTTTAGGGACACTCATATTCCGCTCACACCTAATATCAACATTACTATGCTTAGAAGGCATAATACTATCATTATTTATTATAACCACAATTACTTCCCTTAACATACATTCAATAACAATATATTCAATCCCAATCGTTATTTTAGTTTTTGCTGCATGTGAAGCAGCTATCGGCTTAGCTCTACTGGCAAAAGTATCAAACTCATACGGAACAGACTATGTACAAAACCTCAATCTACTACAATGCTAAAAATCGTTTTTCCTTCTATAATATTATTACTACTAACTTGACTATCAAATAAAAAAACTATATGAATCAACGTAACATCTCACAGCTTCATGATTAGCCTACTTTCAACCATATATATATGACAAAACAATATAGATACTCTAAATTTTTCCCTATTATTTTCAACTGACTCATTATCATCCCCCCTTATTATCTTAACCACCTGACTACTGCCACTAATACTACTAGCCAGTCAAAACCACATAAAAAAAGAAACTAAGCAAAACCAAAAAACTTATATCTCAATACTAGTAACCCTACAAGTTCTATTAATCATAACATTTTCTGCAAACGAACTAACCATATTTTATATCCTATTTGAAGCAACTTTAATCCCTACCCTTATCATTATCACCCGATGAGGTAATCAAACAGAACGATTAAATGCAGGACTTTACTTCCTATTTTATACCCTGATCGGATCCATTCCACTTCTAATTGCCCTCATCTACATCCAAAATACAATAGGGACATTAAATTTCCTATTATTCCCTCTCATATTTTCACCACTCAGTCAAATATGATCTAATAATATCCTATGACTAGCATGTATAATAGCATTCCTAATCAAAATACCAATATACGGAGTACACTTATGACTCCCTAAAGCACATGTAGAAGCCCCAATTGCAGGATCAATAATCCTAGCAGCCATCCTACTAAAATTAGGTGGCTATGGTATAATACGAATTTCCACTATTCTAGATCCTATAAATAAAATAATATCATACCCATTCATCATTTTATCTTTATGAGGCATAATTATAACAAGCTCTATTTGCCTACGACAAACAGACCTAAAATCTCTAATTGCCTACTCCTCAGTAAGTCACATAGCACTAGTAATCGCAGCTATCATAATTCAAACTCCATGAAGCTTTATAGGAGCCACAGCACTAATAATTGCTCATGGCTTAACATCATCCCTACTATTCTGCCTAGCAAACACTAACTACGAACGCATCCATAGTCGAACTATAATTATAACCCGAGGATTACAAACCATTTTCCCACTTATGGCTACCTGATGAATCCTAGCAAGCCTAGCAAACCTAGCTATCCCACCATCAATCAACCTAATTGGAGAACTTATAATTACAGTTTCCTTATTTTCTTGATCCAGTCCATCAATCCTAATTCTAGGGAGCAACATTCTAATTACATCCATTTACTCTATATACATAATTATTACTACCCAACGAGGAAAACTTACAAGCCATATAATCAACCTCCAACCATCACATACACGCGAACTTACATTAATAGCACTTCATATTATACCACTAATACTAATAACAATCAACCCTAAGCTAATCTTAGGCCCTACAATATGTAAATATAGTTTATATAAAACCTCAGACTGTGAATCTGAAAATAAGAGATTAAACTCTTTATTCACCAAGAAAGAATGCAAGAACTGCTAATTCATGCCACCATGCATAATCACATGGCTTTCTTACTTTTATAGGATAGTAGTAATCCATTGGCCTTAGGAACCAAAAACTTGGTGCAACTCCAAATAAAAGTAATAAATCCTATCACATCCTCAATCCTACTAATCTTTTTCATTCTTACATCCCCAATCATTCTATCAATAACTAATCATATTAAATCAATTAATTTTCCCAACTACGTAACCCTATCAATCAAATATGCCTTCCTAATAAGCCTTGTAACACTAACTTCATTCTTTTCATCTAACACTGAACTATTAATTACCAACTGACACTGAATCACCATTAACACTATAAACCTATCTATAAGTTTTAAATTTGATTTCTTCTGCATTATCTTCCTTTCAGTAGCCCTATTTGTAACATGGTCAATTATAGAATTCTCATCATGATATATACACTCAGACCCCCATCTAAATCAATTTATCAAATATTTACTCATTTTTCTTATTACTATAATTATCTTAACTTCGGCCAACAATCTATTCCAACTATTCATCGGATGAGAGGGGGTAGGAATTATGTCATTTCTACTAATCGGCTGATGATACGGACGAACCGACGCAAATACTGCAGCCCTACAAGCCATCTTATATAACCGTATCGGAGACATTGGATTTATTACAATAATAGCATGATTCTGCCTAAATTCCAACTCATGGGAACTTCAACAAATCTTTATAACAAACAACTCAACAAATACTATTCCCCTTATAGGGTTATTAATCGCAGCCACAGGAAAATCAGCACAATTCGGACTTCACCCTTGACTGCCATCAGCCATAGAAGGACCCACTCCAGTATCAGCCCTATTACATTCCAGTACAATAGTAGTAGCAGGCATCTTCCTCATGGTACGACTCCACCCAATTATATCAAATAACAACTTCATATTAACTATGACACTATGTTTAGGATCTATCACAACACTATTTACAGCCATCTGTGCATTAACACAAAATGATATCAAAAAAATTGTAGCCTTTTCCACATCAAGCCAATTAGGATTAATAATAGTAACCCTAGGAATTAACCAGCCCTACCTAGCCTTTCTTCATATCTGCACCCATGCATTCTTCAAAGCAATACTATTTATATGCTCAGGGTCTATCATTCACAGCCTAAACGACGAACAAGACATCCGAAAAATAGGTAACCTAATAAAGCCACTTCCATTTACATCATCATGCCTAATAATTGGCAGCCTAGCCCTTACCGGAATACCATTCCTTACAGGCTTCTACTCAAAAGACTTAATCATCGAAGCCGCAAATACATGCTATACCAACGCCTGAGCCCTACTAATCACATTAATTGCCACCTCTATAACAGCTATTTACAGCATACGAATCATCTACTTTGTTTCAATAACAAAACCACGATTCCCACCAACAATCATCATTAATGAAAATAACCCAAAATTAATAAATCCAATCAAACGCTTAGCCTTAGGGAGTATTATAGCAGGTTTCTTCATTTCATACAACATTCCTCCTACTACTACTCAAATCATAACCATGCCATGATACCTAAAAACTACAGCCATAATAGTAACAATTGTAGGTTTTATAATCGCACTAGAACTTAACAACTTAACTTCTAACCTAACACTAAGTAAATCAACTCTAACCTCATCATTTTCTACACTACTAGGATACTTCCCACTCACTATACACCGACTCCTGCCATCAAAAATTCTATCAAAAAGCTTTAACACATCCCTACATTTATTAGACTTAATCTGACTAGAAAAAGCCATCCCTAAAACTACCTCCACCCTACAAAAAATAACCTCAAAAATATTAAGCAACCAAAAGGGCTTAATCAAATTATATTTTATATCATTCTTAATTACACTCATGTTAATACCCATCCTATTAATTAATTAATTTATACGAACTACCTCAATGATAACCAACACACCTATCAATAAAGTTCATCCAGACACTACCATTAACCATGCAGAACAACTATACAAAGCAGCTACACCAACACCACTTTCCCCTATTAACCCCAAATCATCACTATCATAAACCACCCAACCGCCTATATTAACATTATAAGTAACTACTGAATCTGACAAACTATAATGATTAGAAGCATAAACCACACCAACCTCTATAAAAAAACTCATAATTAAAAGACCAAACACTAATCAACTTGATATTCAAGTCTCAGGAAACTCCTCTGTAGCCATAGCAGTAGTATAACCAAAAACCACTAACATTCCCCCTAAATAAATTAAAAACACTATTACACCTAAAAACGATCCACCAAACCCTAAAACCGCCAAACAACCAGAACACCCACTAATAATCAAACATAGACCTCCATAAATAGGCGAAGGTTTTAATGACACACCCAAACACCCTAACGCAATAAATGAGCTAAAAACATAAATATATTCTGTCATAATTTCCACATAGACTTAAACTATGACTAATGACATGAAAAATCATCGTTGTAATTCAACTATAGAAACATCTAATGACAAACATCCGAAAAAAACACCCGTTACTAAAAATTATTAATGACTCGTTCATTGACCTCCCAACCCCATCTAATATCTCATCATGATGAAACTTCGGATCCTTACTTGGTATATGCCTAATAATTCAAATCCTAACAGGACTATTCCTAGCAATACACTACACATCAGACACAACCACAGCATTCTCATCAGTAACACATATCTGCCGAGACGTAAACTATGGCTGACTAATTCGATACATACATGCAAACGGAGCTTCCATATTCTTCATCTGCTTATTCCTTCATGTAGGACGAGGAATATACTACGGCTCATACATATTTACAGAAACATGAAACATCGGAATTATACTTTTATTTGCCACCATAGCAACAGCATTTATAGGCTATGTACTCCCATGAGGACAAATATCCTTCTGAGGGGCCACAGTAATCACTAACTTATTATCAGCTATCCCTTATATCGGAACAACCCTAGTAGAATGAATCTGAGGGGGTTTTTCAGTAGATAAAGCAACCCTAACTCGATTTTTCGCATTCCATTTCATTCTACCGTTCATTATTACAGCCCTCGCAGTAGTACACCTACTATTCTTACATGAAACAGGATCAAATAACCCGTCAGGCCTCAATTCCAACGCAGACAAAATCCCATTCCACCCCTATTATACTATCAAAGATATTTTAGGAATACTACTACTATTAACAACTCTCATAATTCTAGTCTTGTTCTTCCCAGATATTCTCGGAGACCCAGACAACTATACTCCTGCAAATCCACTCAATACTCCAGCACACATTAAACCAGAGTGGTATTTCCTATTTGCCTACGCTATCTTACGCTCCATTCCAAATAAACTAGGGGGAGTACTAGCTTTAGTACTATCAATTCTAGTTTTAGCCCTCCTACCCCTTCTCCAAACCTCAAAACAACGAGGACTTATATTCCGACCTATCACACAAACTCTATTCTGAATCTTAGTAGCTAACCTACTTATTCTCACATGAATTGGAGGACAACCCGTAGAACACCCATTCATTATAATCGGCCAATTAGCATCCATCAGTTATTTTACCATTATCATTATTCTAATACCTATTGCAGGCATAATTGAAAACAATATACTAAAATTCACCCATTGCCCTGATAGTATAACTAATTACTTTGATTTTGTAAATCAAAAATGAAGAAATAATCTTCTCAGAGCATCAAGAAGGAAGGACTAACCTCCACCATCAACACCCAAAGCTGATATTCTATATAAACTACTTCCTGTACATAAAATTATTTAGTACATTAGTACATTTATGTATAACGTACATTAAATTATTTACCCCTAGCATATAAGCAAGTATAATAAATTAATGAATTATAACATTAAAACAAAATTTCACATGAAATGACATAAAACATGAAAGTGACATAAAACATGAAAGTAAAAAGACATATTATTAATGCATACAGACATAACTGTGTTATCTTACATACACCATATAGTCATAACCCTGCTTTTCCATATGTCTATCCCCTTCCAAAGTACTGTATTAATCTACCATCCTCCGTGAAACCAACAACCCGCCCACCTCTACACCTCTTCTCGCTCCGGGCCCATAAAACTTGGGGGTAACTAAAGTGAAACTTTATCAGGCATCTGGTTCTTACTTCAGGGCCATTAAATGTTTTATTGTCCATACGTTCCTCTTAAATAAGACATCTCGATGGTACGGGTCTAATAAACCCAGGATCAACATAACTGTAATCTCGCACATTTGGTATTTTTTATTTTTCGGGATGCTGTGACTCACCATAGCCGTCAAGGCATGAAGAGCAGCTTAACATGTAGCTGGACTTTAAGTTCAATATCATTGATCCACACGATATTTTATGTTAACAGTAAGTTAATGTTTTGTAGACATACAATTCAACTATATAATAAACTTTCATTATCAAACCCCCCCCTCCCCCCAGCTTAAAATCTCAATTCCTGACAAACCCCAAAAGMAAAAAATACAATTTAAGACTCACCACCTTCATTCTTTTTTTTGTTGTTCCAAAAAATTTATTATTTGTAAAGTAAAAAACA